GCTAGTTCTTTTTTTTTTTTTCTTAGGTTAACTAACCTATTATGAAAAGGAAAAAGGGGTAAAGTAACTTGATGTTGATTGTTCTCTAAATAGAACGTTTCTTCTTCTACATGTAGAAAAGGAATAAATAAATTAATCAAATTCCGGGAGGCTTCATGAAGTGCTTCTGTAGGAGTTAAACTTCCATTTGTCCATATTTCTAGAAAAAGAATCTCTTGTTTTTCATTCCCATTCCCATAAGAATGAATACTATGATTCGCGTTTTGAACAGGCATGAATACAGCATCTATAGGATAACTTCGGTCTTCAAAGTTATTTGACATTTTTAGACTATATCCGCGATTCCTCTCGATTTGTAATCCAATACACAAATCTATTGGTTCTGTTAAGGTAGCTATATGCTGTGTATTATCAACAATTTCCACAGAGGGCGGTAAAATGATGTCTCGAGCAGTTATATATCCGGGACCTTGAACACAAATAAGCGCGTTGCGCGTTCCATATAGATTACTTCTTAATACAATCTCGTTCAAATTCATTAAAATTTCATGTACTGATTCTTGAATACCTACTATGTTAGAATAGTCATGTGGTATGTTCTCAGATTTTGCACGTGTAATACATGTTCCTTCTATTTCGCCAAGTAAAGCTCTTCGCATCGCAATGCCTATTGTGTCGGCTTGACCTTTCATAAGTGGAGACAGAATAAAGCGTCCATAATAAAGACGCTTACTGTCTCTTCTTGATTCAACACACTTCCACTGTAGTGTCCGAGTAGATACTTTGACTTTCTCTCGAACCATAGTAATTTTATTTGATCAGATTATTGAATTGTTTATTTCTCTTGAAACCCTTGCAGCCTTTATTTAATTTAGTTCTATACACGTCTTTTTTTAGGGGGTCTACAACCATTATGTGGCATAGGGGTTACATCTCGTACGAAACTTAAAAGTATACCGCTTCTACGAATAGCTCGTAATGCTGCATCTCTTCCCAGTCCAGGGCCTTTTATCCTTACTTCAGCTCGTTGCATACCTTGATCCACTACTGCTCGAATAGCATTTCCTGCTGCGGTTTGAGCAGCAAAAGGTGTTCCTCTTCTTGTACCCCTGAATCCACAAGTACCCGCGGAGGACCAAGAAATAACCCGACCCCGTACATCTGTAACGGTCACAATGGTATTGTTGAAACTTGCTTGAACATGAATAACTCCCTTTGGTATTCTACGTACATTTTTACGTGAACCACTACGTGTATTTTTACGTGAACCAATTCTTAATATAGGTTTTGCCATATTTTTTCATTTCACAAGAAATATATGGATATATCCATTTCATGTCAAAACGGACCTTTTTTTTGCCAGCTCCTTGGAGGTGCCCTTTCCTTTATTTACTTTAGTAAGATTATCCTTGTCTTTGTTTATGCCTCGGGTTGGAACAAATTACTATAATTCGCCCCCTCCTACGGATTAGTCGACACTTTTCACAAATTTTACGAACGGAAGCCCTTATTTTCATAGTTGTTATTCCTTAATTCTCTGAATATACTTATTGTTGGACTAAAAAAGGTTTCTTGATATTTTTGAATCTTGAATTGTATCTTCGTGAAAGGAATGTTGAAATTGAAAAAACCAATTACTTAATTTGAATCCTTGTTATGGAGTCTAGACAATGGCTGTCCTCTGATTAACTTGTACCTAAGAACTTACTAAAATTTTGATACTTTTTTCCTGTAGGTATACCTATACAAACATACAAAAATATGTCGAATCCTTTCAGAAGTGTGACCTAAAATGAAAAAAATCTTTAGTATCTAAAAAAAAAATCGAACCATGCCGTTCGGAAGTGATTCAGAAAGAAAACTTTCATTTATTCATTTTTTCTTTAATTTCATTCGAGGTAAAACATTCTAAACTTTTTTAGTAGGGGTGGTATTACACAACCCCTTTTTTTTCACAAATGGTAAGTTCCGGATATCCAATTTTTATATTAGAAGGATTACCATATATAACACAAAATTTCTCCGCCGATTCTTTTTAGTCGAGCTTCTCGGTCTGTCATTATACCTTGAGAAGTCGAAAGGATTACAATTCCTATTCCGCCTAAAATTCGTGGAATTCGTTGAGAGTTAGAATAGATTCGTAGACCCGGTCGACTTATTCTCTTTAAATTTAAAATCGGTTTATAAGATGTTTTCGTATTTCGTCTATGTCTTAGGGTTAAAATCAAAAAATATTGGTTGTTTTCGCGATGTTTCCTTACGTTTTCGATAAAACCCTCTCGTAAAAGTATTTTAACAATGCTTTCGGTGATGTTAGTCGATCCTATCCGAACCGTTCCTTTGCTATTCATGTCAGCATTTCGTATAGAGGTTATTATATCAGCAATAGTGTCTTTCCCCATGATAAGTTAAAATTCCTTATTGTTCTATAATTTTGATATAATCAACATGTTCTTTTTTTTTTTTTATTTATATTTTATATATAGATATAGACGAATTATATATTAATATATGAATTCAATTATTAATATATATTAAGGGTATATGCGTGATACACAATCTATTAATTAATTTTATTTCAATATCATTTTTTGAATCCTATCCTATACTAACTATCGATATTTAGGTCTTATAATACCTCAGGAGCTAATGAAACTATTTTAGTAAAGTTTAATTGTCTTAATTCCCGTGGGATCGCTCCAAAAACTCGAGTTCCTTTTGGGTTTCCGTCTTGATCAATGACAACTGCGGCATTGTCATCATATCGTATTATGGTCCCATTGTTACGTTTGAGTTCTTTACAAGTACGTACAATTACAGCTCTGATCACTTCTGATCTTTCTAGAGGAGAATTTGGTATTGCTTCCTTGATTACAGCAACAATAACGTCACCAATATGAGCATAGCGGCGATTACTAGCTCCTATTATTCGAATACACATCAATTCTCGAGCCCCGCTGTTGTCTGCTACATTCAAATAGGTTTGTGGTTGAATCATATCATTTTTTTGTATCTCTTCTTTTAATGCAAAGGACGAAGTAAAAAAATATTGTTTGTCAAAAAAAGAAAACTTATAATCTTTTTATCCTTAAATGTTATTTAGCTTTTTCATTCTATATTCCTATTCAGAAATAATGAATTGGGTTTTTATAGGCATTTTTGATGCCGCTATTGAAATAGCTTTTCTGGCTATATTTTCGGGTACACCACCCATTTCATAAAGGATTTTACCTGGTTTAACCACAGCTACCCAATATTCTGGGGATCCTTTCCCAGAACCCATACGCGTTTCCGCGGGTCTTACTGTAACCGGCTTGTCTGGAAATATACGTACCCAAATTTTTCCACCACGTCGTACATTTCGTGTCATTGCTCGTCGCCCGGCTTCTATTTGTCTAGATGTGATCCAAGCGGGTTCAAGTGTTTGAAGAGCATATCTGCCAAAACAAATACGATTCCCACGAGAAGATATTCCTTTTAATCTTCCTCGATGTTGTTTACGAAATCTGGTTCTTTTTGGGTTATAGTTGATGGGTTTTTTCTAAATTAGAAATTCCATCTCTACTACAGAACTGAACGTGAGAGTTTCTTCTCATCCAGCTCCTCGCGAATAAAAGGACTAATTAAGATATAGATGTAGTTAATGATTAATCCTATTAATCATGGTATTTTTTGAAATTTCATCTTATCTCTTCTAAATCTCTTCTAAATTTGTGTATGTCTTTTTCTAAATAGAATCCAAGATGAATTCTATTTCTATTTATTTAAAAATAACGTAATCTCATCATCTCGAATGTAGTTTTTGTTAGAGTTAGAATATTCTAACAAATCCTTATTTTCTTTTATCTTTTTCATTTTTTTTTTTTCGTATTTTATTACTTTTTTTTATTGAAAAAAAAACAAATTTTTCGCCGGCGAATATTTACTCTTTCAATATCTATTTAAGTTTGATGTTTATCCCACGAGGTCTCAGAATCAAAATCAGAATAGATAAGAAAGTTTCTGGTTTATTCCGCCATCCTGTCCAATGAATTACTAAGATTTGTTTTTCACTAGAATCCTCTATATTCATGGGTTCCGTCGTTCCCATCGCTTCTTGATTAATCATTAGGCCCGAATTCCACAATGGAGCTCTTACATGAAATTTTGAATTTCATTTTTTAATTTGTTTTTGAGTCAATTTTCTCAGTTTTTATTGGCTCAAGGCTCTTAATTTTTTGTTTTCGGAACAGATTTATTTAATTATTATGAATGAATCTGTATTGATGCTTTATTACATTGCTTTTTTTACAGTGACCTCATAGACTTTCCAAACTGGAATCATATATCATTAATATTCCATTTTTTCTCTCTTTCTTTCATCCTTCCATTTATCCGCATACTTTTCGATTACCTTTTATAACTTATAATAATATTTCTTTATTCTTTTTTTTTTTTATTCAGTTGCTACAATGATATGATCAGCCTATCATATCTTGACTGATTTTTTTGGATCCAGATAATGCGAAGCAATGAGTTGTTTAGGTTATTTATTAATGCTATAGTTATTAGTTGCTCTTATTAGGTAAGTTCTTTTTTTTATCTTAATCTAATCGAATCCTAAACCAACGAGTCACACACTAAGCATAGCAATTATATCAAAGGAGTTTTGATGGAAATTTTTATTCAACCTTATAGAATTGCTGATTTTTTTCTTAAACATAAAAAAGAAGACTGCAATTTTTTTTATTGCTGTATAGTGTTATCCTACATAGTTTTCGTTTTTTATCGGGGGATAAAATGTAAAGAAAAATCAAGTTTTTTTATTCTTCGTCTACGAATATCCAAATTTTGATTCCTAAGACCCCATAAATAGTTCGAACTGTATAGGAACAATAATCAATTTTAGCTTCAATTGTTTGTAAAGGAACTCTGCCTTCTCTGATCCATTCAACACGTGCAATTTCTTTTCCGTCGATACGTCCTGCAATTTGTACTTGAATTCCTTTTGTATTCGCCTG